TAGGAAGACGCATAAGAATTCCTAGACTCCTTTGTTCCACTCAGGTATCCTTTGCCTTTTCCGCTTACTTATCTTATACTTAGTATCTAGGCAAATTTCATTCTATTAGAATAGAAAACTATTGATATATTTTATATATTCTAGAACATTTTCATTTAGCAATAAGAAAAAAGTCTTTTCATCATTTTTTTGATCATATATAATTATAATTGTATAATTGTCAAGAAAAACTTTCTTCTTTTTACGAACTTGTTTAATAAATCCGTAGATCTAGAAATTCATTTCGGACAATTGAACCTTCTCAAACTGTTTCTTTTTAAGAACCAAAAAGATTTGTGCGAAAATAACCGATGCGAAGAAGAACAAAAGACTTTGAACCCGTGCTGGGTCTTGAAGTACTATTTCCGCATCCCCCTGACCAAACCCACCCACATTAGGATTACTCGTAAATGGCTGATCCAATTTGATAGATTCACCCTCTGAAACAAGAAGTTCTGGTCCTGGAGGTATAATATCAATTACTTGGCGTCCATCCGATGCATCGGTTATGGTTATTTCGTACCCCCCCTTTTCTTTTCGTATAATTTTGCTTACGATACCCGCTGCTGTAGCATTATAAACTGTATTGTTACTCTTGCTCCCATCCGGATAAATCTGACCCCTTCCCCTGTTCCCGCCTACATATATGGGATATTTTAGGAAGTGAACGTCCTTCTTAGTAGTGGGGTCGGGGGAAAGAATAGGAAAGGTGATTTCACTATATTTCTGACCCGGAACAGGCCCTATCACAAGAATATTTTTTTTAGTAGGTCGATAGCTCTGAAAAGACAGATTCCCCATCTTTTCCTTCATCTCAGGCGAAATACGATCGGGGGGGGCTAATTCAAATCCCTCAGGTAAAATAAGAACAGCCCCAACATTCAAGGCGCCTTTTTTGCCATTAGCAAGAACTTGTTTCAGTTGCTTATCATAGGGAATTCGAATAACTGCTTCAAATACAGTATCGGGAAGTACTGCCTGGGGAACCTCAATATCCACGGGCTTGTTAGCTAAATGGCAATTGGCGCATACAATACGGCCAGTTGCTTCTCGTGGATTTTCATAACCCTGCTGTGCAAAAATGGGATATGCATTTGAAATGGATGCCCAAGTCATTATAGATATAATGAGCGATACGGAAAAAGATCGAGTAATCTCTTCCTTTATCCAAGAAAAGGTATTTCTAGTTTGCATGGTCCAATAGTTGATTCAAAAAATTTCTACAATAAAATTAGGTGGGTCGCTAATATAGTTCCCTATCCCTGATTCTGCTATTTACTGAAAAATTGTTACTGGAATATCAGAAGGATCAAAAAAACCCTCTGGATAGGTAGAAAAATAAAAAAGTATGATTTTGAGCGTTTTGCTTATGTGCAAAGTAACAAACGTTCGGATTGGGGCAGTGGATCATTTTTCAGTCATTCATTGAATGATAAATCACTACAAGTGAGGGAGATAGACGATTTAAATAGCGGAAGATCCAATATTTAAAAATTGTATCTAATATGACTGGAAAAGTGGAAACAAGACCAGATATAATTTGATCATTATGAGTAAATCCAAAATCTTTGTAGATAGAACCAATCATTAGTTCCCAACCGTGGGGTGAATGAAATCCTATACATAAATCAGTTAATAAAAGAATAGAAAAGGCTTTTATTGTGTCGCTTAAGTTATATAGGAATTCTTGAACCCAAGAATTAAGAAAACGAAGTTCTTGATTACCTAGAATAGAATAACCGCTTAAAATAAGGAAATAGATTATATTTGTCGAGAACTGGAAAATCATATGGATACCATCCTCATTGTACATCTTGATCAATTTGATCATTTCTTTGTGGATTCCGATACGAAGCTTTTGTAAATGTGTTTCCGGGTATTCCTTTATCATTTCTTCCAAGAGGAAGAGTTCGTCTAATTCTATGAATTTTTCTAGAATAGTTTTTTCTTTAATATCATTCAAAAAAGTTTCGGATTCTCTCGTATTCCACCAATTAGTAATCCAAGATTCTAGACTTTTTTGAAAGGAGAGAGAGACGCACCAGGGCAAAAATACTATAGATGCAAGATATAGAAGAGGAGTGAACGCTTTCTTTTTTGCCATTTTTCCTTTTTTCGTCTGTGAATTTTTAATCAACCCACCTCGGTCGTCGATTCCATACGATCTAATATTTCTATCAAGCATAAGTTTTATTCCAAGGTATCAAGGCATCCCCTCTTCCCTAATTTGTTATTTTTGATTAAGTGTTTAGCCTATGAATTTGGAAAGCATACAGAAATTTAATTAAATATAAATAATTAAAGTACCCGAATGACGAAACAAAATATTCTTTCTAGATAGCTCAATTGCTCAAATTCGAAGCAATTATCTCTTAATTATCTCTTTTCGATGAATACCCCAACTAGCTGCATTTTATTCGGATTTCGAGATAAAAGAGATCCCGTTCTATCAAAATAGTAAATATTTCACACAAAAATAAAAAAAAAAGAAATGCTTTCTTTATTTTTTTTTTTTTCCGAAATGTTTTGATCTATAAGATCCATTTTTTATTTGATACTTGTTTTAGTCAATTAAGTTCAATGGATTGATTTACATATGCATAAAATTTTTGCTGACAAAAGGGTTTCGTTGGTTAAGCTATATTCTAAAAAAATGGGGGATTCTTTTGTTATTTTTCCCGAAAGCATTATGCATTTCAAAAGACTTCAATGGGTACACGCAAGAAATAGGCCAATTCACCTGCTTTTTGCTCAATTTCTCGTGGAGTCAAATTCTCATCAGTACGAGTCAAGGGAATAGCCCCCTGACCTCTGATTTCCATATAAAGGACACGGCGAGCATAAATACCCTCTTTCACTTCTATTCTGAGGGATTGAATATCTTTCATAAAGAATCGGAGGAAGATACGACGATTTTTTCCAGGAAATCCCCAGCGAAAAATACACACTATTCCTTCCTTTTTATCGAATAGATCGTAACCACTACCCACATTCCACGAAATTGTACACCACAAATAGGAGCCAATAAAGAGACCTGCAATCCCATAGAAAGACATCACGATCCCTTGTGGAAAAAAAAGAATTTGCTGAGAGGGGAATAAAGATATCAAATTATGGCCAAGATAACTAGAAGTTCCAACCAATAAGAACCCTAATGAACCTAAAAAAAGGACAAAGGCCCAGCATAAATTACTTGTTTTTCGAGACCCTACTATAAATTCTATCCATATACGTTCTGACCGACAACTCATACTAGATACAGTTATATTTTATTGGAATTTGGAGAATAACCAAAATGACTTTGACTTTACTTTTTGACTTTCCGAAGTAACTCTCATCAACCAATACTATTAACCAGTACTATTCGGAAGTGAACCCTTAGGAATAATTCATTGAATTGCTTAGATCGAAATGGATTAGATCTAAAAGCATACTATCTTTCTTCATATGATCCCTATAGATATCTCCATACCATATAGATGGATTCAGTGATAGATACATTTAAATAGATAGGACCCATTCGATCTAGAAAGGGATCTAAACAATCTTATTTCTTTGAACATGAAGAGATAAAGAAGCCATTGCAATTGCCGGAACAACTAGGCCTACCAAAGGCACAAAAATAGAGGGTACGTTGTTGAAAGTTGTCATAGAATGAATACCTCGATTTAATATTTGTACCTGTTATAAAGATATCTTATAATCATTATAATTCGGATTTCCTTTTATTTGCCTTCTTACTTAATTTTGCGGAATAAAAAATTAACTCGTTTATCTTGTTTATAAAGGTTAAGGTTTCCTGGTTAGTAATCAGGAATAGCGATGAAAAAGAAAAAAGTCTACTTTCTACTTGATTGAATTTTGATTCAAAGGAAAGAAAGCATGGAACTGAAATAACTCACTCAGAACGCCCTTTAAAAGATTACGTGGTATGATTGGATCGAATAAGCCCTTATGGAATAAATATTCAGCCGCTTGTGAACCTTCAGGGACTGTCTTATTCAATGTTTGCTCAATTACTCTTTTACCCGCAAATGCAATGTAGGCATTTGGTTCGGCAATAATGATATCTCCCAACATTCCAAAACTTGCTGTCACTCCGCCAGTAGTAGGAGATGTAAGGATTGATACATAAAATAACTTTTTATTTGATTGATAATCAAATAAAGCGGAAGATATTTTAGCCATTTGCATCAAGCTCAAACTTCCTTCTTGCATGCGTGCTCCTCCAGAAGCACACACTAGAATAAGAGGTAAAAATTGATTGGTAGCATACTCGATCAAACGGGTAATTTTCTCTCCTACCACGGATCCCATACTCCCCCCCATAAACATAAAATCCATAACTCCAATTGCTACGGGAATACCATTTAGTTGACCTGTACCTGTTTGAACAGCCTCGGTTAATCCTGTCTTTCTTTGATAAGAATCAATACGATCTTTATAAGGTTCCTCCTCTGAATGAAATTCAATGGGATCTACAGAAACCATGTCTTCATCCATAGGATTCCAAGTGCCCGGATCAATCGAAAGTTCAATTCTATCTGAACTACTCATTTTCAAATGAGATCCACATTGTTCACAAATATTCATTTTTGACTTAAAAAATTTCTTATAATTTAATCCATAACAATTTTCGCACTGAACCCAGAGATGCCTGTATTTTTGAGTTACATCGAGATCATTAGAACTTTCTCTTAGAGTTAAATCAATATCATTCGTAATAGGTCTTAGACTAGAACTCTCGTTTTCACTATTATTTTCGTCGTACCTACAAATGGAATTATAAATGTAACTTTCACTGTAATTGCCACCACCACGTAAAGTATAACTATCACTACCGATTGGAGAACGAAAACGAAGATAAGTGTCAATGCAACTATTAATGTGATTATTCCAACTATGTTTAGTATTATATACCCCCGGGGGGGGATCTTCACTATATACCCCCGGGGGGGGAT